TTCCTCGTATTCTCCATTTTTGACGATATTTATTTCGAACGAGCCGAACAAATAAGATGAACTAAACAAGTTATGCATTATGAACTTTGTACCGCGCACATCCCTTCGATGAACTATATTATATAAAGTCACCCTATACTATATAAAAACTATACTATATAAAAAATCATATAGGGTGGAATAAATAAATAGAAAAAAAAATAGAATATGAAAGAAAATACAAAGAAATTAAAGAGTATCGGATTCAATTTGTACTGTATCTAAGATGGATCTTGGATATTCCCACCCTTCAAAACTCCCTTAAATTATACTTTAAAGTCTTTTAACTAACGAATTGAACCTTTCAAATACAAATTGAATTAAAAAGAGGTTAAGAATAAGGTAAGAATAAGAATATAATATATAAGAATATAATATAGAATGTAAGAATTAGAAAATTAGAATATAAATTATAGAATAACTATAGAAGAATAAAATAGAATATTTTGCAATATTTATTCTATGGAATATTCCAAGGAATATTCCAATCTTTTTTGACCGAAAAGAGACATATTATTAATAAATAAAAACGAAGAGGAAACATAATTGAATTTTCTTCTTTAAATACAAATACGTATTTTTACATACTTTCATATACTCTTTACTCATCTAAAGGGGCTCCATCCCAAAATATCTAAATGGCTAAATTAGGTAGCATGATCCATATTATTATATTTTTATTTTATTATATTAATGAATATGTATGTCGATCCATATCAATTAATTTAATTAAATTGTCGAATAGATACTAATAATCGTGTGTCAGGAACCAGATTTGAACTGGTGACACGAGGATTTTCAGTCCTCTGCTCTACCAGCTGAGCTATCCCGACCATTTCCGATGCGCCGTCTTCCTCATTTTACTAAACGGCTTGGGTCTATGTCAATTAAAAAAGAAAGACGAAAAAGTATTCTAAAGTCTTATCTAGGACCTGGAATCTGTAAAATAAAAAGATGACTTCGTATGTTTCAATCCAAGTAATGATTTGTATTTTGATTGTTAATCATTCCAATTTTCAACAGGGATTACTTTTTTACTCAAAGATACTCATTTGCATGTGTATCAGATCTACCACAAGACTTCTGAAAAGAAAGTTTGTGAAAGAACCGAATGAGAAGGATAATGAATTTTGAACCGTTAACGAAAAAGGAAAATAAGATAAAAAATTATGGAGTCGAACGGCCTTTTTTGGGGATAGAGGGACTTGAACCCTCACGATTTAAAAAGTCGACGGATTTTCCTCTTACTATAAATTTCCTTGTTGTCGATATTAACATGTAGAATGGGACTCTATCTTTATTCTCGTCCGATTAATTAGTTATCTATCAGACTGTGGAGTGAATGATTTGATCAATCGATTTTTTCTTCAACTTGAAATCGATTCAATATTTTTATTTTATTTTTCATATAAATATATATAAATACTGAGTTCAGGTTATCATTACATTAATTATTTGAGATAGTCTTTCAGTACGTATATGTATTTATAGGGTTATCCTTTACTTTGAATCCGGAATTTTAACGAAAGGTTCCCTTACTTTACTAATGCAAGACAGTCAACTCCATTTATTAGAACAGCTTCCATTGAGTCTCTGCACCTATCCTTTTTTATTCTGTCTATATAAACTTTTTTTTTTCATTTCAAAAAACCGGATTTGGCTCAGGATTACCCCTTTTTTATTCCAGGGTTTCTCTGAATTTGAAAGTTATCCACTTAGTAAGTTTCCATACCAAGGCTCAATCCAATTAAGTCCGTAGCGTCTACCAATTTCGCCATATCCCCTTATTCTTTAATTTTATTCTTCAATTTCTTTAATTCTTATTTTTTTGTCTACCCTTTTTCAGCTCTATCGGAGACCCATATTTAGTCTAATCAGAAATGATTCTATCATTTCTGTATCCGCAATTCAATATAGATGGATATATACCACATTTAGTATATATGCCCCTCTTCCTCTCATTTTTCTCGTGTAATTTTCAATACTTGAACGTTCGATTCTTTTCTTTTTTTTTATTATTAATTATGAATAACTAAGAATGGAAATTAATTATGAATAACTAAGAATGGAAAGTTAATAGCTAATATTCCAGTAGTTTATTAAATTCCTATGCATGTAGAATTTCTGTTATGTGAGCCCGCTTAGCTCAGAGGTTAGAGCATCGCATTTGTAATGCGATGGTCATCGGTTCGACTCCGATAGCTGGCTTTTCTCTACTTGTTTTAGTTTTTAAATGATTCAAAATGTCTTTTTTTTTTTGAAATCAAAGAATATTGATTGATGAATATTGATTGATAAAGGCTTCTCGCCCCCCCTTTTTCCAAGGACCGCCGATTATTAGGTGGTAGGAATTTCCAATTATTAATAACAGTTAGAGTAGTTAAATTGCTGCAGAACAAATAAAGAACAAGAAAACAAGAAAAGGACCTTTTTCTTTATTTTTTTTAGATATACATTATATATACATTATTTGATTTGATTTGTCTATATATTCAGAAGGTCCCAGATATTGATACAATCCATCTCAGTATTTTTGAAGTAGTATAATACTTTAACTTTACTCAATTTATCATATCTTTTAACCTTTAGTTCAGTTTTAATTTAGGTTTATGAAATTTCAATAAAATAAGGAGTCTTTATGTCACGTTACCGCGGGCCTCGTTTCAAAAAAATACGCCGTCTGGGGGCTTTACCAGGACTAACTAGTAAAAGGCCTAGAGCCGGGAGCGATCTTAGAAACCAATCGCGCTCTGGTAAAAAATCTCAATATCGTATTCGTTTAGAAGAAAAACAAAAATTGCGTTTTCATTATGGTATTACCGAACGACAATTGCTTACATACGTCCGTATCGCCGCCAAGGCCAAAGGATCAACAGGCCAGGTTTTACTACAATTACTTGAAATGCGTTTGGATAACATCCTTTTTCGATTAGGTATGGCGTCAACTATTCCGCGAGCCCGCCAATTAGTGAACCATAGACATATTTTAGTTAATGGTCGTATAGTAGATATACCAAGTTATCGCTGCAAACCCCGAGATATTATTACAGCGAAGGATGAAAAAAAATCTAGAGCTATGATTCAAAATTATCTTGATTCATTCCCCCAGGAGGAATTGCCAAAACATTTGACTCTTAACCCATTCCAATATAAAGGAATGATCAATCAAATAATAGATAATAAATGGGTTGACTTGAAAATAAATGAATTGCTAGTCGTAGAATATTATTCTCGTCAGACTTAAACCTAATTAAAAGAACAAGAGTTCGGACAACTTTGCCCCCTGTCCTGTCGCCCACGTAAAGAGGCCCAACGATCTGGGGATTTTTCTCCCTATTGCTATATCCTAGAATGATAGGGGTATTTTCATTCCCTGTCTATGCTTTACTAGTATTTTTTTTTCTGGACCGCATAAATTAGGAATAAAAAATCCATATCATATCAAAGAAAGGTTGAACTAGTGAAATAAAAGTATCCATGTGATATATTGTGTGGTCAGTAACATTGATAAAAGGTACGTACGGAAAGAGAGGGATTCGAACCCTCGGTAAACAAAAGCCTACATAGCAGTTCCAATGCTACGCCTTGAACCACTCGGCCATCTCTCCTACATAATGAGTATGGCCCAGAAATCGAGTGAATCGCGAGCGATTCATATTAGATTTAGATGTTGGATAGGGATGATATGTAGAATCAATTCGAACTATAAAAATAAAAAATTTTATTAGGGTTCCCATCTTTTTCTCTTTTTCTAGGCTTAAATCAAGGGGTTGGAACGACTCGAACAATCGATTTATCTTTTTTTATGGGTTAAGTCGGTTTTTACGTTATTTCGTATGGTACAATTACTTTTTTTGTGGGATTGTTTTCTCACGAGAGATAATTAAAAGAAATTCTAATTAAAGGCTTGCTACTTATGCCTAGATCTCGGACAACTGGAAATTTTATTGACCAGACTTTTTCAATTATAGCCAATATTTTATTACGAATAATTCCGACAACTTCAGAAGAAAAAAAGGCATTTACCTATTACAGAGATGGTGTGATTTGATTTTTTTTATTCAAGTCTTAGGAGAAAGACACATTAATCAGGATAGAAAGATTTGAAAAACCTCTACGCTTGTTGAAGGTGAAGTTTCTAAAAAAAAAGCAATTCCTTCTGTTGTGTACCCCCAATTAATGCAGCCTCGGATGCTTCAATTGTCAATTCTAGCATTGAGCGAAAGGTTACACCTATGGCTATGGGTTATGTTTATGTATTGCAACCCTACTCCACTAGTACCCATGGGCGGCATAGAGGAAGGAGGCACTACGCGTAGAAATTAACAACACGAAAACTTTGTTATAAAGTATCCCTTTTCCTTTTTTTCTTTCCTTATTGGAATCGGGGCACAGAAGAATGGTTGGGACAATAAATCTCCATCTCGTTCGTATTTGGGATACCCATATAATCATCGAAGGCTGTTGAAGTGACTAATTCCTAGAGATTGAAGGGCGTTGAGGACAAAGAAATTGTTGGGGTTAACTTAACATCTAGTACCAACATGCTTGATGTTAAGAAAAGATCTTTGGCAAGAAGGTTGGCTAGAGATTTCTTGTAAAAACACTAGCCCCGCTCAGTTCATAATGAGAATCTTTCACGATTTTTTGATTCTATGTATTAGTCTTATTATGCACATAAGGGAGGAGCCGTATGAGATGAAAATCTCACGTACGGTTCTGGAACGGAGATTCTTTGAATCAAAGACGACCGTAACGGATGTCTGCTCAATCCGAAGGAAATTATGCGGAAGCTTTACAGAATTATTATGAAGCCATGCGACTAGAAATTGATCCTTATGATCGAAGTTATATACTCTATAATATAGGCCTTATTCACACAAGTAATGGAGAACACACAAAAGCTTTGGAATATTATTTTAGGGCACTAGAACGAAATCCTTTCTTACCACAAGCTTTTA